GGGCTTCATTACAATTTTCCAATTTGGAAGATCTTTCTTTCGGGGGAGCCGGGCTACTAAAATGAACAAAAAAAGAGTTCTGCACCACGAACTTTGTACCGCGCACATCACTTAGATGGGCTCTCAAAAGTCACGTAGGAGGGAGTGGCGAAAGAGAATAGGAAAGAAAAAACGAAAGAAAGGAAAGGGGTTGTTGGGATTCTATTTGGACTGTATCTGAAATAAATCTTGTCTATTCCCACCTCTCCACTACTTAAGATCGGAGTGTTGGGTTTTCAAACAACTACAACTAGCTTAACTTTTTGGATATGTATGAAGGATTCACATTTTTTTTTTGAATGAGAAGAGGCACCATATAAACAAAGAAAAAAGAAGACGAAACATCATCGAATTCTTTTCTTTCCCTATATACTTTTTTCTTTCCCCATCTACAATAAAAAAGAAAAAGAGAGGTATATCTCTAGATACCCAGATGGAGAAGTTATGGGTCGTGGTCTAGACTATTAACCAATATGTCTGATGATCCATATCGAATTTTGATGAGTATCTATTATTAACCACATGCCAGGAACCAGATTTGAACTGGTGACACGAGGATTTTCAGTCCTCTGCTCTACCAGCTGAGCTATCCCGACCCTTCCCGACGCATCATCCCCATCCTACTAGATGGATAGGGTCTCTGTCAATGAAAATGAAAGAGAATCAAAAAGCATTACATTACAAATTACAAAGTCTTACCCAGGGAATTTCTGGGATCTTCAAAAAGAATACTTTGTAAGTTTAATTGAATTAAGAATCATGATATGTACTGTGAATGATTCAAACGGGGGTTCCTTACTCATAGCGGTTCTTTTGTACGTATATCGTACATCTCAAGGACTTGTGATAACAGAGGAGCATTTCTGCTCCGATCCATTTGTGAAAGCGTAGAGTGAATGAGAAACATATCGTGGAACCACTGCTGAAAAAGAGGATAGAGGTAGGGGGATGGGCCCTCTTTTATTGTGATTGGGGATAGAGGGACTTGAACCCTCACGATTTCTAAAGTCGACGGATTTTCCTCTTACTATAAATTTCATTGTTGTCGGTATTGCTATTGACATGTAGAATGGGACTCTATCTTTATTCTCGTCCGATTAATCAGTTCGTTAAGAGATCTATCAGACTATGGAGTGAATGATTTGATCACTGACTTTTTGGGGATCGATTCACAATAATGCTTCCATTTTTCCTCTAAAAAAAGAAAGATTCGGGGAGGCATTAATATGAATCATTTGGTATTTCAGTATACGTATGTATCTAGGTTCATCCTTCATCCCTTCCATGGAAAGATTCCTCTAGCCTAGCAACGCAGTCTACCCCATTCGTTAGAACAGCTTCCGTTGAGTCTCTGCACCTATCCTTTTTGGATTCTTGTTTTCGGAACCCCCCCTTTTTCTTTTTTCTGAAAACAGGATTTGGCTCAGGATTGCCCATTTTTGATTCCAGGGTTTCTCTGAATTTGAAAGTTATCACTTAGTAAGTTTCCATACCAAGGCTCAATCCAATCAAGTCCGTAGCGTCTACCAATTTCGCCATATCCCCTTTTCTCCTTGAAACTAGGATCTCATTGGGATGCCTTCCCCCTCTCTCTTTTCTTTCTCATTTTTCTTTCATTTTTACTTATACCGGAACCTTTGAATTCATTATATAGGATTCTATCTCTAAAAAGTGTATCCGTTTACTCCTATTTGATTTCTTATGTATCTTATCTATCGGAGAACGGGTATTTAGTCCAATCAGATCAGAAATGATTCTATCATTGATGTATCCGCAATTCAACATGGACGGATCTATATCACAGAATATATGCCTCTCTTCTTCTCATTTTTAACGCGCGGTTTTTCATACTCGAACGGTCGATTCTTTTTTGTCTTATCGCTCTGAATGAAACCAGCGGAATGTTTCATTTTTTTTCTGTATTTTATCCTTATTATGCTGATTCTTGATAATCATATTTCTATAAATAGAAAAGAAAATCCTATAACTAAAACTGAGAAATAGAATCAATGAGAAATAGAAAATCAAAAGAAAACTTCGATTTATTTTGATTTGATTTCAATTGAAAAAGGATATATCATTCTATTTGAGATTTCTTGTTATAGAATATTCATTATGAATTAGATTCATATTCTATTCTTTCTTCTTTCTATATGCTATAGGATTTCTGAATAGCTAAGATCCTGGCAGTTTGCGGAATTCCTATGCAAAATTTCTGTTATGTGAGCCCGCTTAGCTCAGAGGTTAGAGCATCGCATTTGTAATGCGATGGTCGTCGGTTCGATTCCGATAGCCGGCTTTTTTCTTTGTTCGATTTTCTACTTTGAATACATGAATGTCTCCTTGACACCAAGGAATGGAATATTGAAAAGACTTCTTTACCGTCTTTCAAAAAGGAACTGATCGAGTATGTCGTAAAAACTTCCAACTATGAATAAAAAAAAAGCTTCGAGCAGTTAGGAACAAATCAAGAAAAGTATTCTTAACTTGCTATATATACCAAAGAGTCTGAATATTGATACAATTCATCTCATTGTTCTTTGTAGTACAGTACTTCACTAGATTTTGCTTCGTTTATCATTTAGTATTTTGCTTCGTTTATCATTTAGTTCAGTCTTAATTTAGGTTTATTCTTTCAATTGAATTTTAAATAAAAAAAGGAGTCTTTATGTCTCGTTACCGAGGGCCTCGTCTCAAAAAAATAAGCCGTCTGGGGGCTTTACCGGGACTAACTAGTAAAGTGCCTAGACCCCTGGATCCTAGAAAGAGAAAGAACAAAAAATCTCAATATCGTAGTCGTCTAGAGGAAAAACAAAAATTGCGTTTTCATTATGGTCTGACAGAGCGACAATTACTTAAATACGTTCGTATCGCAGGAAAAGCCAAAGGATCAACAGGTCAGGTTTTACTACAATTACTTGAAATGCGTTTGGATAACATAATTTTTCGATTGGGTATGGCTTCGACCATTCCTGGGGCCCGGCAATTAGTTAATCATAGACATATTTTAGTTAATGGTTGTCTAGTAGATATACCAAGTTATCGCTGCAAACCCCGAGATATTATTACAACGAAGGATGAACAAAAAACCCGAGCTCTCATTCAAAATTCTCTTGATTCATCCTCCCAGAAGAAATTGCCAGAACATTTGACTCTTCACTCATCCCAATATAAAGGATTAGTCAATCAAATAATAAATAGTCGTCGGGTTGGTTTGAAAATCGAAGCGTTGCGAGTTGTAGAATATTATTCCCGTCAGACTTGAACCTAACTAAAATAACAAAGGTTCGGAAATTTTGGCCCCCTTTTCGACGAAGTAAATCGACCTAAGATAGGGGGGTTTTCCCATTTATGTATCATAAACAGATCGGCGGGGATATTTTCATGCCTTGGCCGCTCTTTCCAGTATTTTTCCGTACTACAAAACTACAAAAATGAGTAATCGAGAATCTATATCAAAGAAAGGTCCACTTGCTGTAAGTATTCGTTGTTATTTGATTTGATACATTGTGGTCAATAAGGTTCGTGAATTCAGTGAAGGGACGGAAAGAGAGGGATTCGAACCCTCGGTAAACAAAAGCCTACATAGCAGTTCCAATGCTACGCCTTGGACCGCTCGGCCATCTCTCCTACAAAATCTTATGTTCTGATTATGGCCCAGAAACCGAGTGAATAGCGAGTTATTCCTATTATTGCAGTATAGATCTGACGCATCAATTAGAACAATTCTAACTAGCAAAATAGAAAACTTTTTCTCAAAGTCAAAGAAAGATCGATTCGCGGCTCGGGGGATAAAAAAATGCATTTTTTTTTGAAAAAAAAAACGATTCAATTAAAAACGAAAAACAAAGGATATATCGATTCAGACGCCGATCCCGTCTTTTTCTGATATTTGTACCATACCGGATTAAACCAATGAATTGGAACGAATCGGCGGATGGATCTAGATTTTAGACTAGGGTTGCTAGACCATGGTTATGTTTAGACTCTGAGTCCATAGTCAGTCAAAAATCCCCTTCTAGTTTCAGATTTCTCAACAACACCTCCTTAACCCACAGATCTATTTCAAAGATCTATTTCAAATTCTTGAATCCTCCCATGGATTTTTCTATTTCGATTGTTTGTATAATATATATATATATATATATACACGCTATGCGCATAAAAAAAAAAAATGGACGGTAGTTTGCTTGTAGAATGATTATTCGATGCGTTTCCTCTTTAGATGGATCATAATCTAATCAAAACTTCTCTTCTCGAGTTATCAGAATCTGTAGGAAAAATTCCTTGCTTCTTCAACTTCGATGAAAGAGTTCCGTTCATTGGTATACTGCTCCATTTGGATGAAATCCAATCTCAAATATTTCCTTTATATCCCTGTCAAAAAGTAACAATTTGATTTGAGTGGAAGGTCTACATCTTTTTTTTTTATGAGTCTTTTTTGCGTTATTTCGTACTGTACAATTCCTTTGTTTGTGGGATCCTTTTCCCACGAGGGGTAATGAGAAGAATTGGGGAGTGGATTGTGAACTATGCCTAGATCACGGATAAATGGAAATTTTATTGATAAGACCTCTTCAATTGTAGCCAATATCTTAGTACGAATAATTCCGACAACTTCAGGAGAAAAAGAGGCATTTACCTATTACAGAGATGGTGCGATTTGATTCTTTTTATTTATTTATTTACCAGTCTCAGTCTTACGAGAAAGGCACATGATTCGGGATAGAACGAAAAAAGATTATTCTATTATTATATTAAAAGAAACCTGAAAGAAACCTACGCTTCGTGAAGGTGAAGTTTGGAAATAGAACAATTCCTTCTATCGTGTATCCCCGATTGATGCAGCCTCAGATGCTTCCATTTTCGATTTTAAGTATTGAGCGAAAGGTTCCACCTATAGGTTCTTACAGGTCAATCCTACTTCACTAGTACCATACCAATAGGCGGCATAGAGGAAGAAGCACTACACCTAGGAATCAACAACACGAAAACTTTAGTTAGAACTTACCCCCCTTCCTTATCGGGATCGGGACTAACAAGTAAGAATGGTTGGGACAACAAACATCCATCTCGTTCGTACTTTGGATACCCGTAGAACCATCGAAGCCCGTTGAAGTGACTCATTCCTGGAAATAGGGGGCGTTGAGGACAAAGAAATTGTTGGAGTTACCCTTTCGATCTACCACCAATACGCTGGATGTTAAGAAAAGGCCTCTTGCAGGAAGGCTGGCTAGAGATTTCTTGTAAAAATACTAGCCCCTGTCAGTTCATAATGAGAATCTTTCCATATATTTTTTTTATTCCATGGATTATTAGCATTCATTATGCACAGAAGGGAGGAGCCGTATGAGATTGAAATCTCACGTACGGTTCTGGAACGGGGATTATTTGAATAGAATGAACAACCGTAACGGATGTCAGCTCAATCCGAAGGAAATTATGCGGAAGCTTTACAGAATTATTATGAAGCTACGCGACTCGAAATTGATCCCTATGATCGAAGTTATATACTCTATAACATAGGCCTTATCCACACAAGCAACGGAGAACATACGAAAGCTTTGGAATATTATTTCCGGGCACTCGAACGAAACCCATTCTTACCACAAGCTTTTAATAATATGGCCGTGATCTGTCATTACGTGCGACTATCTCCACTATAGAAAGAGGGAAAGAAAGATCCAATCCGCCAGTAAATACTAGAACGAAAATAGGCTTTCTACATATTTATCGTACAAAGCAACGATTTTTATTAGCTGTAGCAAAGAAAGAGACTTCATAGAAGCCAAACCAAAATAGGAAGAAATCGCTATGCCTATAAGACTAGATTCTATGGATAAAAGCTCTAATTGATAGGGGAAGCGCCGTAAAGATCAATTAGCGAGGGTTTGGACCGATACAATAAGAACTGCTTACTTATGTCATGATATGAGATAAAAGTTAGGAATCCACTTATGTAATAGAGTCGATCCACTAAGGTATTCAGCAGCGGTGTAGTATCAAATCCCAAAGAGAGTAAGTCCTTTCTTTCTTATGGAGGAAAGTCTTTTTCAAAGATTCTATATGAATTTCTATATGAAACCGAGATAGTTACCTTTCAGAAAATGCTAATGATAGCAGAGATGCCTATGCTTCATTTTTCTGAAGGTGGGAGAAAAGAGAAAACTGAATTAGAAATGGAATCCAAATTCACGTTTGAAGCTCATGGAAATGTATGTAATTAACCTCTTCTGGTTAACCCGAGAAACAAAACAAAAATGGGATTGATTTACGAGAAATCTTATTTAGTTAGTCTAGGGTAGATTAAGATGAGATACCAAAATAATTGACTGCGGAGGCTGAGCCGTATGAGTTAGGAAACTCTCAAGTACGGTTCTAAGGGAAGGAATTAACCCACCTATTCTGACCGAGGAGAACAGGCCATTCGCCAGGGAGATTCTGAAATTGCGGAGGCTTGGTCCAATCAAGCTGCTGAGTATTGGAAACAAGCTATAGCGCTTACTCCGGGTAATTATATTGAAGCGCATAATTGGTTGAAGATCACGAGGCGCTTTGAATTTGAATAAGAACACTCTCTTTTTTTTTGTTGGATCCATCCGTAAAATCGAATAGATCATTCCTCTGGGAAGAGCTAATCACGGAATTTTATTATATCCCTTCTAATTCTAAGATCATTCTATTTCGTCTGGTACCTCGTAGAGATAAACGATACGCGAATACAGAATCTATCCCTATCCGCTATTCAAACTCAAAAAAGAGGCCTTTGAATGATTCAATATGGATACCAGGATATCTCTTATGAATGACTAATGAGTGCTCCGGTGATTTGGAAGAGAGGACTCGTAATACGTTCCGTGTAAGATAGGAAGTAGTTCCATCTAGGCAGTTATCCATTAAGATATGAATACACTAGATTGCACCAAAAAATCTTTTTTGTGTCAAGCCGCAGCCGGGAAAAGGTTTCCAAGCTTCTAAAGGTCCGTTGAGCGCCTCAGGGCTATGTCATAATAGATCCGAACACTTGCCCCGGATCGACTTCCCGATCATAATTGCTCTAGTAAATAACTAAAGAAAATAGATAGATGGGAGATAGAAAGGAACTAATTAGAAATATATCTCAGAGGTTCACTAATTACTTGACTGTTGGCGGGTCTCTTTGTATGTGTTATCCGGAAAGAGGAGGACTCAATGATTATTCGTTCGCCGGAACCAGAAGTGAAAATTTTGGTGGATAGGGATCCCGTAAAAACTTCTTTCGAGGAATGGGCCAGACCCGGTCATTTCTCAAGAACAATAGCTAAGGGCCCCGATACTACCACTTGGATCTGGAACTTACATGCCGATGCTCACGATTTCGATAGTCATACCAGTGATTTGGAGGAGATCTCTCGAAAAGTATTTAGTGCCCATTTTGGTCAACTCTCCATCATATTTCTTTGGCTGAGTGGCATGTATTTC